TTGTTTAATAAGCTTATCTATTTTTTTGATAGAACAAGTAAACGTTGTAAGTCTTATTTTTATCGTTGGCTTTTTAGTACTAATCATAAAGATATTGGAACTTTGTATTTTGTTTTTTCTTTTTGAGCTGGGTTAGTGGGAACAGCTTTTAGTGTGATTATTCGTATAGAGTTGTCTATGCCTGGCACTATTTTAGATGATGCTCATTTATATAATCTAATTGTTACTTCTCATGGGTTAGTTATGATTTTTTTTTTAGTTATGCCCATAATGTTGGGGGGTTTTGGTAATTGGCTGGTTCCTTTAATGTTAACAGCTCCTGACATAGCTTTTCCTCGTTTGAATAATTTAAGTTTCTGATTATTAACTAGTTCTTTGTTGCTTTTATTAGGTTCTACTTATGTGGAAGCTGGTTCTGGTACGGGTTGAACTATTTATCCTCCTTTATCTAGTTGAAAATATCATTCTGGTGTAAGTGTAGATTATTTAATTTTATCTCTACATGTAGGTGGTGCTTCTTCTATTATGTCTGGTATTAACTTTACTACTACAGCTATTTGTATACGTCCAGGAGTTATAGCTTTAGTTCGAACGCCAATGTTTGTTTGGTGTATTGCTGTGACTGGTTTTTTATTAATTTGTGCTATACCTGTTTTAGCGGCTGGTTTAACAATACTTTTGACAGATCGTAATTTTAATACAGGGTTTTTTGATCCTATTGGGTTGGGTGACCCTCTTCTGTTTGTTCACATATTTTGATTTTTTGGTCATCCTGAAGTGTATATTTTAATTTTACCTGCTTTTGGTATAATTTCTCATGTAATTAAAGTTGGAAGTGGAAAGCGAGAGTTGTTTGGTAAAGTGCCTATGATTTATGCTATTCTTTCGATTGGTTTTTTAGGTTTTATTGTTTGGGGACATCACATGTTTACTGTTGGTATAAATGTTGATAGACGGGCTTATTTTAGTACTGTAACTTTAATTATTGCTATTCCTACAGGTGTAAAGATTTTTAGTTGAATTGCTACTTTGTATGGTGGTGGTGTTAAAAATTGAGTAATGCTTTATTGAGCAAGGGGTTTTATTTTTTTATTTACTGTTGGTGGGTTGACTGGTGTTATTCTTGCTAGAGCTTCTCTGGATGTAGTTTTGCATGATACTTACTATGTTGTGGCGCACTTTCATTATGTTTTAAGAATGGGCGCAGTGTTTGGTTTGTTTGCTGGGTTTCATTATTGGTTTCCTTTATTTACTGGAATTGGAGTACATCCTGTATGGAGAAAAGCTCAGTTTGTAAGGATGTTGATTGGTGTGAATGTAACTTTTTTTCCTCAACATTTTTTAGGTTTGAGTGGTATACCGCGTCGTTATACGGACTATATTGATAGGATACACTGATTTAATTTTATCTCTAGTTGGGGTTCTATAATTAGTTTATGTAGATTATTTCATTTTATGTTTATTTTGTTTGATGCTTTTTTATCTCAACGTGGGTTGGTGTTTTGAGAGGTTATAAATACTGAATCAGAGTGAGCTCGTAAAGGATTTCCTACTAAGTTTCATAATTTTTCTCAGAATGTTTGGGGTTTTGCAAACACAGATATTCGTAAGAATGCATTTAAAAAGAATAGTGGTAAGAAATAAGGGTGTTAGTTAAAGGTTGTCGTTTTGATATTAAAATTTTGTAGGCTAAGGTGGCAGATTTATGTGTTAGATTTAGGATCTAAAGAAGAGTAATGTTACTTCCTTAGTAATGAGTCAGTGTTTAGTTAGAGTTTTTATGATGGTTTGTGTGTCTTATTATATTGTAACTGAGCGTAAAGGGTTGGGAATAATGCAACGTCGTCATGGCCCTAATAAGGTTAGCTTTAAAGGGATTCTTCAACCTATTGCTGATGGGGTAAAGTTGTTTACTAAAGAAGTAATTGTGCCAGTAGCCACTTTTAAAACTATGTTTTTTTTAGGTCCTTTTATTTGTTTTTTTTGTGCTTACAGCTTATGAGTCTTGTTTCCAAATAACAATCCTGTTGTAGAGTTTGAGCTTGGTCTTCTTTTTTTTCTTTGTGTTTCTTCTTTTAGTGTTTATGGGGTTTTTTTGGTTGGTTGAATTTGTGATTCGCGTTATGCTTTTTTGGGGGCTATGCGAGCGGTTGCACAAACTATTTCTTATGAGGTTTTTTTAAGAACTTTGTTGTTTTGTCCTCTAATTTTAGTTGGAAGCTTTGATTTATTAGAATTGCGGCAATTTTCGTTTGTAACCTTTTTTTTAGGTCAAGAAATAGTTGTTCTTTGACTGATTGCAGTTTTGGCTGAGACCCATCGGGCTCCATTTGATTTCGTAGAAGGGGAGTCGGAGTTAGTGTCTGGCTATAGTGTTGAGTATGGTGGTACTGGGTTTGCTTTATTAGCTTTAGCGGAGTACAGGAACATAATGTTTATAAGAATGGTTACTGTTGCTCTTTACTTTGGGTGGTTAGTTCCGTTAAGATGGTGGGGTGATTTTGTTTTCGCTTTTATTTTAGTTTTTTTTGCCTATTTTTTAGTTTGGGTTCGTGGTACTCTGCCACGGTATCGGTATGACCTATTGATGAAAGTTTGTTGAGAGGTGTTTTTACCTTTAAGTTTATGTTTTTTTGTTTTTTTTATAGTTTTATAGAAGGCTGTTTTATTTTTAGTTGAAATTAGTTTATTTTAAAAGTGTTGTTGGGTAGTTAGTTAGTATAAAGCTTGAGTAAAGGGGTAGTTTAAAAAATTGAAAATTTAACATTTTCGTCAGATAGTTTCCCCCTTTTATGATAGAGGCGAAATTTGTGTCCAGGCCTAAAATTTATGGGTTATTATACAGTATTTGTTCTCTTGTTGCTTTGGTTGTTTTAATGGGCGGAGTAGTTGTGTCTTTGATTAGTTCTGGTGTTTTAGGTGTTTGGGTAGGAATAGAGGTTAATTTTCTAGGTGCTATTTGCTTTATAAGAGGGGTTTATGTTGAAGAGAGAGAGAGAGTAATAAAATATTTTATTATTCAGGTGGTGGGGTCGTGTTTCTTAATTTTAGGGGTTTTAATGTTGGTTTATGGTGAGTTTGTGTTTTTAGTGGAAAGTTTTAGAATAATAGGGTTAGCTATTAAATTAGGTATTTTTCCTTTTCATTTTTGGGTGCCAGGGGTAATAAGGTCACTTTCTTGGTTTTCTTGTTTTGTTGTTTCTTTAATTCAAAAAGTGGCGCCATTGTGGTTATTGTCTAATTTTTGTTTAGGCAGAAGAGTAGTAAATGTAATAGAGGTTTTGGGTGTTTTGACTTGTTTGGTTGGGTGTGTTGGTGGTATTGGAATAATGAATTATCGTGCTTTGGTGGCGTACTCTTCTTTAGTTCATTTAGGTTTTTTAGTTGTTTTATGTTTGGTCGAAATTGGTTTGTTTTGAAATTATTTATTTGTCTATGGTTTATTGAATCTAATACTTATGTTAAGTTTGTGGAGTTTAAGTATTTATAGGTATGCTGATTTATTAAAAGAAGGTGGTGTTTGTCATTACACAAGGTTGTTGTGAGTGTCTTTTTATTTTCTTTCTTTAGCTGGAATTCCCCCCTTTAGAGGAATTTTTTTAAAAGTTTATTTTTTAGTCAGATGCTGAAATTTTGCTCCGTTGGGTTCCATTCTGTGTTTAATAAGGTCGGCAGTAAGGATTTATTTTTATCTAAGTGTTGTGATTGATATAGTGGTTTATTGAGGTAAAAGTGTATGTAGGCTTTATAGTTTAAAGTACGAAAAAAGAGATTTTATGGTGGGGTTTATGAGTATTATTGTAAATGTTATTATTGGCTACCCTCTGTTTTTATTGTGTGGAGTGTAACTCAAAATGCAGAGAGCGTGGGTGAGCAAATAGATATAATTAAAACATATTAGATGAGTACAATGGTTTTAGATATTTGTTTTTTTTTTTTTTTCTTTGCTCTTTTTCATCTTTTTTTTCAACATAAGGTTTTCTTAAATTTGTTATTGACTTTTGAGTTGTTGAGTCTGTTAGTTTATATGGTTTCTATATGTTTGGGTGGGATAAGATTAAGGTTAGTTTCTTTTCACGTTTGTAATATAATTTTGTGTTTTAGAGTGGTTGAAAGTGTTATAGGTTTAGCTTTGCTTATTTTATGTTCTCGTCTCAGTAGAAAGAAACAGGTCTCGTGTTTTAGTTTTTTAAAATTTTAAATTATTAGGCCGGGGCTATGGTTAAATGGTTGATAAAAGGTGGTATTTTTAAGATAATGCGAAGTTTTGCAATTTTAGTTAGACATTATGCCAGAAGAATTGGGTTACTTTGATGTAGTAAAATATGTGGTATATCCTCTAATGTTATAATATTTTGTGTGTTTTAGTTGGTTATAAAATGGAAAATAAAAGATTTGTCTATTTTCTTGTTTCGAAAATAGTTTATGTTAAAAATGTTAAATTGTCAGTTTAAAGATATCAAATTGATTTTTCGATAGTTTTAAAGTAAAATTGTTTAAGTTTTAACTTATAAAGTTAATTTATGATTTGAAGTCGTGCTTTATATGGCAAAATGAGGTCAATTTAATTTTCCAGATTTTAATAGAGAAATGGCAGCTCGTTTATTTTACTATCATGATTTAGCCTTGATTGTTGTTGTTGTTATTTCGGTTTTGGTTTTAAGGTCCTTGGTTTTCTGTTTGTTTAGTAAAGTTTTTGTTGGGGAAAGTATAAATTTGAAAGTGAAAAATGATAATCTTTTAGAGGTAAGTTGGAGTACTTTTCCTTTTTTTATTTTGTGTGGATTGGGTTTTGTTTCTTTAAAAAACTTATATGATATAGAGGTTGGAGAGAAGGTTAAGTTTTTGATAAAGGTTACCGGTCACCAGTGGTATTGGGAATATAGGTATGAAACGAATTTTTCTAATTTAAATGATAAGTGTGAGTTTAGTAATTTTGTAAAATATTCTGTTTTAGGTTGAGATATTAACATAGAGAAAGTTGTTAGTTGGATATTAATTGGTCGAGATTCTTTTGATTTTGATATCGTTTTTAATGGTGCTTCTACTGAGGTTTATGATGATAAAGATTTTTTGGATAATGACTCTGACGTTAGATATTTTAATTTGGTAGTGAGGTTGAAAGATAGTATGGATGGTGGTAAAACTGATTCTCTCACTAAAGAGGTTTTTGACCAGTTGGAAGGTTTTTATGGACGGAAAGAAGGTCTTACTTATGAAATTGATGAGCTTTTATCTTTAGTTGGTGGACGTTTTTCTGGGCGTACGGTTTTACGTGGTATTATTAGTCTTTATTTAAGGGGAGAATGGTATTTAAAGTATGATTCTTATCTTGTTCCTGAAGAGTTTATAATTGATCGTAGTCTTTATAGATTAAAATCAAGAGGGTTTCGTAATCAAGACGTAAGAGCTCCGTGTTTTTTAGCTCGTAGCCAAAAAAATGAGGTGCTAGTTCATACTGCTGATGTGATACATAGGTGAGGTGTTAGAGAGCTTGGGGTAAAAGCAGATGCAGTGCCTGGGCGTGTGAACTCTTTAAAAGTGGTTCCTTTGCGTTCTGGGGTTTCGTTTGGCTTTTGTTATGAGCTTTGTGGGGCAGGGCACAGTCAGATGCCTATCGTTGTTTTTTCTGTGAACAAAATAGATTTAGATTGGATTATTAAAACAAATGTTTTGGAGACTGATTCTGTATTAGATTATATGGAGTCTATAAGTTAAAGATTAGTTGTTTTATTTAATGAGTCAAGATGTAGTTTATAATAAAACCTTAGCTTTGGAAGTTAAAAATGTTACTGGGTAGCTGTCTTGATATATGTGTATTATTGTTTTTAAGTTGTAGTTTGTTCTTCAAGACGAAATAAGTTGAAATATAGGATACGATATCGAAATCGGTTTTTAAAAGTTCTTTCTTCGGTTTTGTATGATTTACCAGCGCCTGTTAATTTAACTATTTTTTGGAATTTTGGTTCTTTGTTGGGGGTTTGCTTGGTAATACAAATTTTTACTGGTCTTTTAATAGCGGTTCACTATACTCCTGAAGTTAGTCAAGCGTTTGATTCTGTTGTTCATATTATGCGAGATGTTAATGGTGGTTGGTTTTTACGTAGGGCGCATGCTAATGGGGCTTCTTTTTTTTTTGGATGTATTTATGCTCATATTGGACGGGGTATTTTTTATCATTCTTTCTTTATAACTCACACTTGGTTAGTTGGGTGTACTTTGTTTGTTGTTTTAATGGCTATTGCTTTTACAGGTTATGTTCTTCCTTGAGGTCAAATGTCTTTTTGAGGGGCTACTGTAATTACTAACTTATTTAGTGCTATTCCGTATGTTGGGCCTTCTTTGGTTGAGTGATTATGGGGTGGGTTTTGTGTAGGAGATGCTACCTTAAAACGGTTTTTTGTGTTTCATTTTTTAGCTCCTTTTATTCTTATAGTTTTAGTAGGGGTTCATATTTTGTTTTTACACGATACGGGTTCAGGAAATCCTTTAGGTATTGACTCGGACGCAGAAGCTGTTCCTTTTCATAGATATTATGTATTGAAAGATTTGGTTGGTATTGTTATTATGGTTGGGGCTTTATGTATTGTTGTGTTTTGTGAGCCTGATTTGTTTTCGGACCCTACCAATTTTACTCCTGCTGACCCTATAAAAACCCCTCTTCATATTCAGCCTGAGTGATATTTTTTATTTGCTTATACTATCTTGCGTAGGATTCCCAATAAGTTAGGTGGTGTTATGGCTTTAGCAGGTTCTGTTCTTATTTTGTATATTTTACCTTTATATCCTAAATCATTGTGACGTGGTTCCCAGTATAACCCTGTGGCTCAGTTTGTGTTTTGGGCTTTTGTTAGGAATTTTATTGTTTTAACATATATTGGGATGTGTCCTGTTGAGCCACCGTTCGAGTTTGTTGGAATGGTTGCTAGTGTTCTGTATTTTTTGTTCTATATTATTTATCCTCTTACATGGTTTTTTTGGGAGAATATAATTTTTGATAGTGTGTACGAAAGTACTGACATGTACGGCGATAATTATAAAGAAACTAATGCTGCGTATTTTTGTAGTTTCTATGAAGATGAGTATAAATAAAATTCTTAGCTTATCTATTAAGTCGTTTTAGTTAGTTGTATTCATATAATAAGAGAATTTACTTTGTTCTTGGTATTGTTAAAGAAATAAAAATTTAATATTCTAAAGGAAGTTAAAATTTTGGAGTAAAAATGGTTGGGGTGTGTACTTTTTGTAGAATGGCTTATAGAGATATTATATTGATATATGCTCTTGAAAATTTAAGAGCTATTGTTTTTTTTGTTTTTGTTGCATAAAAGTCATTAAAGTTAACGATAGAGGTGACATGTCTGTCGAATAAGTTGATAGCTAGTTTGAGGAGAAACATATTTACGTATGGGGTAGAGTTTTTATTTATATTTATAGTAAACTTAGTAAGATCTATACTCAGACTTTTAGGGTTTAGCTTAGAGGTGTTTTAATATATTGTTTGGGAAAGAGTAGAGTTTATATTGCTTATCTTTTAAACTTTTTTATAAAGTAAATTATAATAAGGTTGATTTTTTAGTATCTTCACAAAGTATAATAATTTTTTGTATTGAGATTAGTATAAGATTAGTAACTAAATAATACTGAATTAAGAGGTAAAATATTTTTGATTTGTTTTTAAAGTAATAATGAGATGTGTTGGTATTTAATACGCATAAAAAGTGTTATTTGTTATAATTTCGACTAGATATTTTATTAGTTTGGAATTATTAAAAATTATATTGAAAGAACTCGGCAAATTTTCTTTGTGCCTGTTTATTAAACACATGGCCTTTTGTTTTACACATATAAAAGGTTTGACCTGCCCGGTGACTGTAGTAGTTTAACGGCCGCTTTATTTGTGCTAAGGTAGCACGGTGAGTAGCCCTTTAATTGAGGGATTGTATGAATGGTTGGACACGGAGAGACTGTTTCCAATATAGTAAGTAGAAGTTTCTTTTCAAGTGAAAAAGCTTGAGTTTTTGTAAAAGACGAGAAGACCCTGTCGAACTTGATTAAAACCTAATATATTTAGTTTTGCTACCTTATCTATTTTGTTTGGTTAAGTTAGTTTTTACTGTTATGATTTATGTCTTAGTTAAGAGGTATTGTTGCGATAAAGGTTTTATTAACCTTTGGAATGTAGGTGTGGAAAATTTATTTTAGTTTTGAATTTTTGTTGGGGCAACAGAAGTCTATTAAACGATATCTTGTTGGATAAAGACCCTGTATGATGGTTTAAAAGCAAAAGTTACCGCAGGGATAACAGCGTAATTTTTTTCTGTAATTGTATCGAGAAAAGAGTTTACGACCTCGATGTTGAATTAAGAAACCTTTATGGCGCAGGAGCTATAGGAGGAAAACTGTTCGTTTTTTAATTTCTTACATGATTTGAGTTAAGATCGGCGTGAGCTAGATTGGTTTCTATCTTTATTTACTATTTCTATTGTACGAAAGGATCCAGAAGTAGTGTTTAACACTGTAGTGAGGCTATAAAAATGAGTATTTTAGTTATGGCTCAATTTGCACCTATTTATTCTTTGTTTCTTTTCTTTTATGTTTGATTTGTGTTTTTGTTTTTATTTTGTTCTTTATGATGAGTTTCTAAGCGGCCCTATAGGTTTTTAAGGTAGTATGGGTTGGGTTTTTCCAATTATTGTAATATATTTTATTACCCTTTTTGAGTTTAGCTGAGGTAGTTGGTGTGTTATTACTGCTATATGTAGGTTAATTATGTTATTGATGGATTCAGGCTATAACTATTACTATCTATCAAGAGAGTGGTTTGGAATAGACCAGTTATCTCAACTATTAGTTGTTTTGTGTTTTTTGGTGTTGGCAACTAGTTTAGGAGCAAGGTGTAAAGAATTAAAGTTTAATAATGGTTTATTTGATCGAAACAGGGTTGAAATGGTTCAGCTTATTGTTTTAATTACGTTAGGTAGAGTGGTTTTTTTTTCTGTAAGCAGATGGATAGATTTTTATTTTTTTTTTGAGTTTTCTTTGGTTCCTACTTTTTGGCTAATTTTAAAATGGGGGTATCAACCTGAGCGATTGCAAGCAGGTCTTTATATATTAATGTATACAGTTAGTGCTTCATTACCTTTACTTTGTTGTTTGGTAATGTTTTGGTTTATGGTGGGTAGAGATAATATGTTACTTAGTAAAAGTTTAGGTGTGGAGTTTATTTCTTCTAATTCTAGGGTAGTTTGACTCTTTGTTTTCTTACCGTTTTTGGTTAAGTTGCCTATTTTTTTTTTTCATGGATGGTTGCCTAAAGCGCATGTTGAGGCACCTTTAAGTGGGTCAATGCTTTTAGCTGGGGTTTTGTTAAAGTTTGGGGCTTATGGGGTTCTTCGTTTTCTTTGAATAACTCAAGTTTCTATAATGGAAGTAATTTTGTTTGTTATAATGTTTAGAGTTTGAGGTGGTCTAATTAGAAGGTGTGTATGTTTGACTCAAAACGATTTAAAGTCTATAATTGCTTATTCTTCTATTGGCCATATATCTATTTGTTTGGGGGGTATTTTAAGAATATATCCTTTGGGTAAAATAGGGGCGGTTAGGCTTCTGTTTGCTCATGGCCTATGTTCTCCTGCTCTTTTTTCTATGGCGGCTATAGTATATGAGGTAGTAGGAACGCGAAATGTTGTTTTGAGAAAGGGGGTTCTACGGTTGTTCCCCATTTTTTCAGTTTGCTGGTTTCTTTCTTGCATTGTTAACATAAGTATTCCTCCGTCACTAAATTTCTTTAGTGAGGTTTATTGTGTAGTTAGTATAGTTTGGGTTAATTGGGTTTTTGCTGTTCCCTGTGGGTTGATGGTATTTTTAACTGGTTGTTATTCTTTAAGTTTGTATAACTGGGTAAATCATGGAATAGTGAGAGAATACATTAATCCTATTTGAGGAGTTAGACCGCGTTATATTTATAGTGTTTTATTTTTAATTTTGTTTCTTTTGATTAGGTCTGTGGGGTTGGATTTTTTTTTTGTTTAATTTTAGGTTGTTGATTTAGTTTATAAAAAATGTTGTTTTGTGGAAGCAAAGAAAATAGAAATTAATCAATTTTCTTGTGGTGTAAATAACACGTCAGTTTTTCAAGTTGAAGATGAGTTATGTTTCTCTGAGAGGCTTTTGTTTGGAAATTGATTATTTTGAAATTAATCTAAAAACGTTCGAATCGTTTAAAAGCTTATGATAGGGGATCTATTTACTATTTTTGATTATTCTTGGGGGGCAAGATTTAGGTTTTTGAGATTATCTATGTGGTTTTCTAGTTTGTTAATTTATTTTTTTACTATTTGTTTTTTAGTTTATTGGTTTTCTCCTAACTTTATAGACAGGGTTTTGATTTGGTTCATAAAGTTGTTTGGGTTAAAAATATCCGAAGAAGTAAAATGAATAGGTAGTACTCCACACTTGTTTGTGACGTTATTTTTAGTTTTATTAAGGCTTAATGTTAGTGGTAATATGCCTTACCATTATCCATTGTCAGCACATTTTTTATTAATTGGAAGGTTTGCTTTGCCTTTTTGATTTGCAACTGTGTTTTTATATATAAGCCCTAATTGACGTCTTGTGTTAGTTGGTTTGGTTCAAGAAGGGGGTTATTTGGTACCTAATGCTATAGTTATACTTTCAGAAGTGGTTAGGTTTTTAGCGCGGCCTTTGACGTTAACGTGTCGATTGGTGATAAATGTCATTATTGGTCAGATTATTATAAGATTAATTGGAAATGTTTGTGTTGGTTTATTTTTACCTTTTTTCTGATATGAAGGTAATTTTGGTAATTTAAGATCAGAATCAAAAGGGGTTGTAAGTTACTTTTTTAACTCTATAATTGTGCCGACTATTACGTTTGTTTTATTATTATTACGGCGCAGAAGTATTTTTTTTATTGAGATATTTATGTTTGTAGTTGAACTGGCTGTTAGTGTGTTGCAGGCATGTATTTTTACTGGTTTATTGGTGTTTTATGTTTATGAAGCACCTTTAAAGTTGAGTGATGGTGATAGGGTTGTAACAACGGCGTTTTTTAAATAAGTAGATCAAGTTATATTTGAAACTAAATGGATTTTATATTAAGTGTTTCTTTTTATGAGGTTTTAACTATTAGTATTTTTAGTAATAGAATAAGTAATTTTTTAAGAGGGGTTTTTTACATGTGTTTTATTCTTTTGATGACCTTAGGTTTGCTTTTTTTGGGAATAGCTGTTGGGCAAAAATGACGGTACGAAGTAGCTAAGTTAACGGCATTTGAGTGTGGGTTCGACCCTTTGAGCAGGTCTCGAATGCCATTTTCTATGCGGTTTTTTCTAGTGGCGTTACTGTTTTTGGTGTTTGATGTAGAAATAGTGCTTTTATTTCCTTATATTATTAGTTTAAAAATGGTTTTTTTAAAGATAAGAATATTGAGAAAATGCATGTGCTTTATATTTTTATTAATCTTAATTGTTGGTTTGGCTCATGAGGTCAACGAAGGAAGGTTAGAGTGGAAGTACTAATAAAGGGCAAAACAGATAAGATAGGTGTCTATCATTTATGTGGTGTTTTAGTGTTAAATAAAGAAATAATGTTTATAGTAGGGCGAACTAGAGTGGTACTTTTTTCTTTTTTTTTTTTCTTTTGTTATTTGTGTTTTTCTAATTTTTGTGGGGTCTACTGTTTGGTTTTAGAGTGAGAGTTGACTGGTCGGATAGGAATGGATTTGTGTTTTCCTATGGTTTTAGATTTTACTTCTTGTATGTCTGTAAGAGTAGTATTATATATTTCTGGTTGTGTCACTTTTTTTTCGGGTTTTTATATAGCTCACGATAAGTTTTTTTGTCGTTTTTTATATGCCTTAATGCTGTTCGTGTTTTCTATGGTTTTGTTGGTTTTGTTTCCTGGTTATTTATCTTTGATGGTAGGGTGAGATGGTTTGGGGGTTACCTCTTTTTTATTAGTTGTTTATTATACGGATTGAGATTCTTTGGCAGCTGGTATAATTACTGCTTTGTCTAATCGTATTGGAGATATGTTTTTTGTTGTAGGTGTTGCTTTTATAAGGTTTAGATTGGGGTTTTCCAGGTTTGATGTAAGCTTTATTAAAAATTTTTTTAGGAGTAATGTAGTGTTTGTTTTAGGTGTTTTATTAATTTTGGGAAGAATGACTAAAAGAGCGGTTATACCTTTTTCCGCTTGGCTTCCTGAAGCTATGGCTGCTCCTACCCCTGTTTCTAGATTGGTGCATTCTTCTACTTTAGTAACTGCGGGAGTTTATGTTCTTATTCGTTTTGGGGACTTAGCGGTGGAGTTTTGCAGTTGTTTTTTAATGATGTTTTCTTTGGTTACTGTGGTTATGGCTGGGATAAGGGCTTTAAGTTTAGTTGATGTTAAGAAGGTTATTGCCTTGTCTACTTTGAGGCAGGTAAGTATGATAATGTTGAGTATTAGAGTGGGGGCTGTTAGTATTGGGTTTTTTCATTTGTTGGTTCATGCTTTTTTTAAAGCTTTGATATTTTTGTGTGTAGGAAGAGTAATTTTTTACTCAGGGGGGGTTCAGGATGCACGATTTTTAGGTTCTTTATGGCTTAGAATACCTTTAGTTTTTAGATTATTTATTATTTCTAATTTGTGTTTGATCGGCTTTCCTTTTTTATCAGGTTATTACTCTAAAGAGTTAATTGTTAGTAGTTTTTTAAGTGGTTATTCTTCTCTAATTGGTTTTGGTTTGGTTTACTTATCTTTAGTTTTTACTTTTGGTTATTCTTTTCGTATGATCTGGTTACTGTGTAGTTATCAAATGTCTTTTTGTATAGTGAGTTTTAAAAGTAATAACTTTTACTTGAATAGTTCTCTATTGTTAATGAGTGTGGGGGCTGTTAGTTCTGGTGTTTTGTTTCAAAGTTTTATGATAAAAATGAATTTTTATAGCTTTATATCTGTCTATATATTTTATGGTGGGTTATTTTTAGTTGGGTTCTGGGTGGTCAACTTGCTTTTTTTGTTTTGGCTTATAGAGGAGTCTCTTTGTAAGCAAGGTTTTCATGATTTTGTGGGTCAGTTGTGATTTATAAAATTTTTAAGCGGAGGGGTTGTTAGGAGTTTATTTTTGCATTTTTTCTCTCTAATAATAAATTTTGTTGATATAGGTTGAATTCGGGGTTTTATTTGAAAGGGTGGTTTAAAAAGTTTTTTTAGTAAAGGCACTAATAGTATTCGTGCTGTAAACTTTCGGCCTCTAGGGCTTCTTTTGTGTTCTGGAGTTTTGCTATGGATTTTGGTTTTTTTTTGATAGTTTTATTTTTTATTGTTAGGTTAAAGATTCTATTTGTTTGATAAAATTAAATAGTGTTAGAAGTATTTGTTTTTTTTGTGTTTGGTTTGTCTTTTCAGTTGTCAGTATTTTACTCTCATCCGTTAGTTTTAGGTATGGGTCTTTTGATTTTCTCTGTTTTCATGGGTATAGTTATTTGTTATTATGGTCCTATTTTTAGTTTTTGTGCTTTTATGGTTATGGTAGCTGGGGTATTAGTAGTCTTTTCCTATACAATTTCTCTAGTTCCTTTTGAGGGTTATAATTATGAAGATAAGAAAGATTTAAAGAAAAAAACTAAAATTTTTGAGGAGCTTGGTATTAGTCGTAAAATTTCTGGTTATTTAGGTGCTTTGTTTTTTTTTCTTGCTTGTGTTGTTTCTCCTTTTGTTAATAGTGATAATAATGAAGATGTGTCTGGTATATTTTTAAGTTATACTGAGATTTCTTATTTTACTGAGGATTATTCTCTTGTTGTTGTATGGTTGGCTGTTTTGTTATTCTTGGCTATGGTTTTTAGTGCTTCTATGTCTAAATGGTATGAGGGTGCCTTAGTTCAGTAGAATGTTACAGAGTTAGGTGATTGGGCTTGGTTTTAGATTAATAAGAGTTTTAAGTTATTTTAGACTGTAGTATTTCAAGTACTAAAGAGGGTGGTTTCCCATGCTCTGTTGTGAAGGTAAACTAATGTGGAAGTTGTCTGGCTCATAACCAGATCATGAATTTATTTTCTCTTCACTTTGCTTTAAGATTTGAATTTTTGGAGTATTATTTCTGTGAGTAATATTATTAGGTGTTATATGTTAAAACATTTAGTAATTAGTGTTTTTAGCTTAACGATTACGGGAAGTAGCATAAAATAAGTGTGTTCTGTTTACACCAGAAATGTGGTTTAAAGTATTACCCTTTCCTTTATTTAAATTTGAGGGTGCGTTTAAGCTTACCTTTTTCTTTGTAGCTTATTGTATTAAAGCGTGAGGTTTTTAACCTTAAAAAGCAGTTGTTGTCAAAGAATAAAATGGTGGAAAGTTAAAGTATTGTTTTGGTAGTTTAATTAAGAACATAGTTTTGAAGCAGCTAAAGTCGATTATAGTGTTCGCTGAAACATTCATTATTAAGGTGGCAGAATTAATATGCGTTAAATTTAAGCTTTAAAGATGAAGTTTTCTTCTCTTAATATGTTAAGTTTTGATATGAAGTATAAAAGCAATAGTAGTATAAAATAGTATTTCTGTCTTCCAAACAGAAGGTTTCTGTCAGAACTATTGTATTAGGTTTATGTTAGTTATTAAGGTTTTAAAATTAAAATTTGGTTTTTTTTTAACAGTAATTAAATACATTAAGAGTGGCTAAGGTTATATTTAATTAAAACAAAAAAGTTTCGGAAATATTTTGTTCTAAATTAAAGTATAGAGGGTGTCTTTTTAGTGTAAATGTGCCAATCTAGAGTGCTTCGAGTCCGAAAGATGTATATCTACAGAGCAGTGTAATTGCCTTAGTTTTACACTAGTGCCTATGGTTATAATTGTAAAAGTATCCTTCTTATTAAATTAAGTGTTGAGGTAACTGGTTTATTTATGTCTAATTTTTTTAAGTTTGAGATATAGCGGGGGGCTAAATCTTTTACAAACAACTCTTTATAAAGGGAAAAGAGGTGGTATAAAAAGGTAAAATTTTTTATGCTTTCAGTGATATTATTAATTTTGGTATTTAATAAATTTAACTGTATTCTATGATTATCTGGACGCAACCAGGTCTACCGTGTACTGGCCGCGGGTCTTGTTTAAGCGGAGCAAGCTTAAGTGGGGGGGGGAAAATGGGGGGGGGCAGAAAAATAGAAAAGATGATAAGACAATAAAAATCTTAACTTACTAAGAAAAGAACATTCCTGTTTTTAGAAATAAAATTTAAAGGTTGCTATAGTTGGTAACTATAGCAGTATAAAAAAAAAAAAAAATAGAACTATTGTCTTTTAGTTATCTTATTATATCCACAATGTTAGATACTGGGTCGGTGGCTTGGGAAAGTGAGGTGGGATGGGAGGGTCCCCGCGGAAGACCCTCCCCCACCTCATCTTTCTTACCGGACCCAGTATTTAACATTTTGTGGTTTGTTTCTTTTTTTTAAGTTTAACTAAAATTGGTCTTTAGACATTTTTAGTTGTTAATGTTATAATTTTTAAATTATCAGTTTGTTTTGAAATTAAAATAAACTGATATTTTAAAAATTATAATATTTTTTTATAATAAAGTTATTACATTCTTTTGTTAGGGGGAGGGGGGGTTTAAGGGGGGGAGGGGAATATGATAAGTGAATATAATTTGTGTTTTATTTTTCCGGGTAGGGCGGTGAAAAATTAGGTTGTTTGTCCTTTTTTTAGATTTTTTATTCGTTCTAGTTTTATTCTAGCTTATAGGCAGTTTGTAGGTAAATTTTTTTAGAAGAAAAATAAAGAAATTCAAAGTTTTTAACTATTTTAAGTCGTGAGTTGGGTGTTAATTATAGGGTTTATACCTTTAATCTGGCTTAAAAATGGGTTTATTACGTTCAAAAATTTTCGTGTACTTTTTTGAAAATTTTTGTTTTTTTCTTTAAAATTTTGAATGGAAAACCTATATGAAATTAGCTGGTCTGTTGGGGGTTGTTTTTGGTGACATAAAATTTTTAATTACACTCTTGTTTTGATCTTAGATATAAAATGGTATGGTTTTTTAGTTAAAATGTTTTTTTGTCTAGTTAATTATGTTGTTAAAAGATGGGTTGGTGGGAGAGATGTGAAGTTGGAGAAAAATTGTTGATAAAAAACTGTAGAAGTTTTATGTTAAACGTTGTTTTAGTTTAGTGGAATAGGCAGTAAAATAGAACGGTTGGGATGTTGTGGGGTTGGGGAAAAGTAATAGGGGGGTGTGTTTGGCACGAAAAATTTTGAATTTTTAAGAAATCTTTTATAAGGTTCTCTATTAAAGCATAGTTGTTTGTATTTAGTTAAAATGTTTTTTGTCTAGTTAATTATGTTGTTAAAAGATGGGTTGGTGGGAGAGATGTGAAGTTGGGGAAGAATTGTTGATAGAAAACTGTAGAAGTTTTATGTTAAACGTTGTTTTAGTTTAGTGGAATAGGCAGTAAAATAGAACGGTTGGGATGTTGTGGGGTTGGGGAAAAGTAATAGGGGGGTGTGTTTGGCACGAAAAATTTTGAATTTTTAAGAAATCTTTTATAAGGTTCTCTATTAAAGCATAGTTGTTTGTGTTTAGTTAAAATGTTTTTTGTCTAGTTAATTATGTTGTTAAAAGATGGGTTGGTGGGAGAGATGTGAAGTTGGAGAAAAATTGTTGATAGAAAACTGTAGAAGTTTTATGTTAAACGTTGTTTTAGTTTAGTGGAATAGGCAGTAAAATAGAACGGTTGGGATGTTGTGGGGTTGGGGAAAAGTAATAGGGGGGTGTGTTTGGCACGAAAAATTTTGAATTTTTAAGAAATCTTTTATAAGGTTCTCTATTAAAGCATAGTTGTTTGTGTTTAGTTTGGTATGAGATTTTTTAGTGTTTATGTATATATATATAAGTGAGTGGCGTAATGTTAGCGTATACGATTTCGGCTCGTAAGGAGTAAAAGTTTACCTCATTTTATTTAGCGTAACGTTAGAAATTAATATAAGCTTTAGTTTATCTAGAATGTTTGACTGTTAATCGAAAGGTGTTGTAAAGGCAAGCTTAGGTGTAACTTAGTTACGCTTTAGAAGTTTTATATGTTAATATATTTACGGATTATTGTTAATTAACTGGCTTGCTTATAGTTTGAAACGGGTCTATAGTTAAAGTTTATAATGGGAGTTTTGTAAACTTCAGTTAAATGGTTTTTTTTGGACCCAGTTTAAGATTGTATACTTAGAGTTAGTTTTGGTTGGTAAAATTTTAAATGAACTATAGGTTAGAGGTGTGGGCTTTCAGCACTGTGTTAGTTAATTACTATACAATTGTCTTGCATGAAATTAAAAGAGTTCTTGAGAGGAGGAGGTTAGTTAGAAAAAATTTTAATAGTTTTTTTATTTCTAATTGTATCTATTAGTTTATCGCCCACTATTTGGGTTAGAATTACGTTAATGGATGGTTTGATTTCTCAACATCAGCAGTTAAATTTTGCGTATTATAGAGATATAGAGTAGGGAATTGTCTTAAGGAGGGATGAATGGTGTGCCAGCATTCGCGGTTAGACACCACCTTCAAATTAATATTTTCGTAGGTCAGTAAAGTTTAAGTTAATTAAAGTTTTATCGGCGGATTTAACGGTGAAATGTGTAATAATCGTGGTTGGGTTTTATTTCCAATGGTGCTGTGTGTTTTGGGGCTTTAAAAATTTAAGCTGAGGAAGCTGTTATTAAAAACAAGGATTAGATACCCTTTTATTTATGTCGAAACTGGTTATCTACGGGTATAATGAACGTTTTAATATGTTTTATAACTTATGAAAGTTGGCGGTATTTTGTAACCTTTTAGGGGAACTTGGCGTTTAAATCGATGATCCTCGAAAATCTTACCTTTAATTTTCCTTTCATATCGCCGTTGTTAGTGGGTTTTTAAAAATTGACTCGCGTCGAACAAATGTTAAATTCTTTAATTCATTTATAATAATTCAGGTAAACATGTAGGTGTTTTAAAGGGATTAGCTGAGTTACAATTATAAAATAAAACGGATGGAAGATCTATTAGCTTAAGTCTTAATTAAGGTTTGTTGTTTAATGTTCTGAAAGGTGTTTCTGAAGGTGGACTTGATAGTAAAATTTTTTATATGAAAGAAATTTGAATAGAGTACGAAAATGTGTACAAATCGCCCGGCGTCCTTTTTGTAAAAAGAGGTAAGTCGTAGCATAGTGACGTTAGTAGAAACTGGCGTCGATGATAACAACAGAAGCTATTATATAAGTTTTTATTTTATAAAATTAGAAAGTTTTTTTGTTGTTTTATAAATGAACTAGGTTGTTTATAATATGTCGTATTTTGTGTTTTATAGCTTTTAATTGCGAATACATATATTATAAACAATAATCCTAGTTATGTTGGTCTTGTAGTTTACTTGTTTAGAACGTTAAGTTGCAAACTTAAAGGAAGCTTTGTGCTCTGGACTTATTTATTTTGGTTTGAAGTTTAAGTGGAAAGGCGTCTGTTGAAGTGTTAAGTTGTAACCTTAGTTATAGGAATAAAAATTTCCTTCTTTCTATAAGAATGTGCAATTTGGTGGTTTGGTATACATATGTTGTGTGTTGAAAAGTGTAGGTCGTAAAAAGATTTCTAATCTTTTATACAAGCAGTTCAACTCTGTTTACTTTTTTATGGCTCGAACTGGTTATCAATTGTTAGGTCCTAGGCCTTGGCCTGTAACAGCTGCTATTGCTGTTTTAGGCTTGTGTTCTACTCTTCTTATTTTTGTTTGTGAGGGTGCTAGTTGGAATTTTTGGGTTTCTTTTGTTATTTGTTTTGGTTTACTTATTACTATTATGGCTAATTGGTGAAGTGATGTTGTTAAAGAAAGAACTTATCTTGGTCAATGAAGAAGTTATGTTCTGCGTACTTATGTCTGGGGTTTTCGTCTTTTTATTATTTCCGAGGTTTTTTTTTTCGCTGGTTTACTTGGAGCTTTTGTATATTGTGCTGTCGGAGAAAGTTCTATTCATGGGGTTGGGTTTTGGCCTCCACGAGGTATTAAGCCCTTAAGACCAGGAAAGATAGCTCTTTTGAATACTGCTGTTTTGTTAGGTTCAAGGGTTACTGCTAACTGGGCTCTCTGTTGTGTTAAAGCTCATAATTGTTTAAATTTTAATATGAGTGTGCCTTTGAGTGTATTGACTCCTTCTGGAAAATCTGTTAAGGGGGTGAAAAAAAATGTTGATACTTTTTTTTACCAAGAATCAGGGTTGGTGGCTTTAATAGTAACTATTTGTTTAGGTTTATGTTTTACTTATCTCCAAGCTTTGGAATATTACTGGGCTTCTTTTTCATTTGGAGATGGAATTTATGGTTCTAGGTTTTTTCTTTTAACTGGTTTTCATGGTCTTCATGTGATTATTGGAACTATTTTTCTTGTGGTTTGCTGGTTTCGGCTTTTAAATTTTCATTTTAGTTTTAACCATTTTTATTTCGGAATATGGGCGGCTGTTTGGTATTGGCATTTTGTTGATATTGTTTGGGTGTTTGTTTATGGTATGGTCTATATTTGGGGTTATTGAGGTTACTCTTAGTGTTTAATATAGTGTGGTACTTTAAATTAAAAGATTAGGTTTGCAACTTTAAATTGAGGCTTATAGCAGCCTCCTGCGCTAAGGTTTAAAAGTGTGTTTGTTAGAAGGTGCTGTTTTATTAAGCTAATTTTGTTTGAAAAAATATAATGTAAATTTTTTATGAAAAATTTATTTAGGGGACCGATGTTTTTAGAAAGAAAAAGTTTTGAAAATATTGGTAATGTTAACAATTCTTTGTATGGTGTTATTTTTCAT